TCCTGTTGCTTTTACATAACTTCCCTCTTGTATCATCAAACCGTCGCCCATTAATACAACACCAACATTATTTGATTCCAAATTCAAAGCAATGCCTATTGTACCCTCTTCAAATTCTACTAATTCACCCGCCATTACTTCATCAAGACCATAAATACGAGCAATGCCGTCGCCTACTTGAAGCACGGTACCAGTATTTACAATCTTTACTTCTGTATTATATTGCTCAATACGTTCACGGATAATTTTACTAATTTCATCTGCACGAATGGTTACCATGAGTATTTCTGAATTCTTTTTTAGAAGAAAAAAAATAATGCCTACAGTAGAAAGTAGAAGGACTAATCAGTTATTTTATTTCTTTCATCGTCCCAAACATGCCAATATTAGCACTGATGGTACGTAAATGTAACTCGTTGTTCAAGCAACTATTCAGAGTTCCTAGAGCTCCCTGTAAGGCTTGTTGGAAAACCCGCTGTCGAACTTCATTAATCGCCCTTTGTTGTTCAAAATGAATGGTTTCATTTTTGTAATTGTCTAATTGTTCCAAAGTGGTATAAATTGAATTAATCAAATTGAATTTTTCTCGTTCTATCTCAGAGTATCCATTCACTCGAAACCGATCCGCTTCCATTTCTACTTTCCTTAAGCGGACCCGGGCTTTGTCCAGCTGTTCAATGGCCCCTTCCCGTAGTTCTTCTGAATTTCGAATAGTCTTCAAGATTCTCTCTTTTCGATTATCTAATAAATGACTTAATGAAAGTAGATTATCTTTCCATTCGTTTCAAAACTTCCACGATCTCTTCCCAAACCAAACATGAATCTTTCGATTCATTTGGCTCTCACGCTCAATTACTTATGGGAATTCTCATATCTTCTTTTTTTTTTTATGTAATGTAATGAGCCTATCCTCTCTTCTCTATTCATATTTCAAACAAAATATCGAAACTTATTACTAATACAAGTACAAGTATAAGACCAGAATATTCGGAGGACTCTTCTGACCAACCAAATAATTGTCAGCAAAGTTGTTTTTTTTCTTCAAGGAATTCTTATCACTTTATCATAGGTCATCGATTCTGCATTATATATAAAAAAAAAAAGAGGGGGATGAACTTAAATACCCATTTTTTTTTTCAATTTTTCACCATAAAATTAAAATCAAGTGTTCAAATCATTTTATCGACATGAGTGTTCTATATCGAAAAAAAAAATTCCAACTATTTTTTTTTGAAACCATTTCTGTATTCACATAGTAGTAGAAAGAGTACTACGCTGCGTCTAGACTTCAAACTGCTTAGCTTTAACCATGTTAATGGTCCCAGATTATTGGTTGATAGAGAATCAAAGTGGATTTACCAATGAATCACGAAATGCTATGGTTCTTAAATATGCAATATGATTTCTTAATTTATTCATAATTTATTCAGAAGTAATTCGCGGGATCATGCACCTTTTCCTAGTTATAACGAAAAAAAGTGCAGTTGGTTGGATCCAACTAATTCTTGAAATAAACAACTCGCACACACTCCCTTTCCAAAAAAAATCAATACACCAAGCACTACACTTAGATTTATTGGATTTGTTGCTAAAATATCGGTATTAAATCCGAAACTCCCGGCGGATGACCAGTAACCCAAGGAAAGGAAAGAATCGGTTATATTTTTCATATGATCTCCTCTTATAGTTATAGAAAGATTAATTATCTTTCTATCTTTTTATTTTTATATTATTTTTCTTTTATATTTTATATTTTATATTATTTTATATATCTATTCTATTTTTTTTTTTTCAATATAGTTTATACTTAAGGTACCAGGTCTTATGTCAATTTCAAAATACCTAGTTTTTTGCAACACTTTCTTTCTAAATAAAAAGAAAAAAGAAAAGAGGGGGGGGGTTCATTGGACTAAAAAGGGGAAGGAAGAAGGCGAGTCAGTATACTAATTCCTCACCCTCAAATCAGTCCTTCCCATGGATTCTTGTCCGAACGAATAAATAATTGTAGGAGTCAAATCTTAATATAATTCGAAAAAGCAAGAGCAGTAAAACAAGTCAAGTCCACGGAAAAAAAAAATATGTATTTGTATCTTTAGGATTAAACAAAAGGATTCGCAAATAAAAGCGCTAATGCTACAACCAACCCATAAATTGTTAAAGCTTCCATAAAAGCAAGACTAAGTAATAAAGTACCCCGTATTTTTCCCTCTGCCTCGGGTTGTCTCGCGATTCCTTCTACAGCTTGACCTGCAGCAGTACCTTGACCAACCCCAGGTCCAATAGAAGCAAGCCCGACGGCCAACCCAGCAGCAATAACGGAAGCGGCAGAAATAAGTGGATTCATGATAAGTTCCTCGCACCCAAAATAAAGAAAAGAAATAGTTAATGATACAATCAACCAATAAATTATGACTTAATTATTCCATCACTAAGATTTATCCAGTCGAAGTTATTAAGAATTCCGAATTGAAATAATAATATTTATTGAACTATCAAATTC